TTACAAATGCCAAGATAGGAATAACGCCCGATATTATTAGAAATGCCCAGAAAATATCATATTCGTGAAGCAGAAACATAAATGTACTCCTATTAAGGTGGAATAGGCTGAATTATTCGATTGGAATTTTCAATTCATCCGGGACTTCTTAGGCGAAACGAGAATTTCTTTTGATCAAAGCAAACCACATAGTTTAGAATTTGTTTGCTATAGGGCATGTCTTGTTTAAAGATTCATACAATGTGGAACCCCGCTTACATTTTTTTTTTTAATTTCAAATAAAAAAAATGCAATTTCAGTAGTCATATGGGGTAAAATGGCTAAAGATTTCTAGCCTATTCCACTCAAAGTATTCTTTTCATTAAAATGTGGGGGATCATCATTTCTTCTATTGATTCAATAGTAAACATAATCTAATGCACCGAACAATTCCATTTTATTTCTTTTCCTTGTCCTAGACGAAAATTTAGATTTTCCTTAATTTATTGAATCCGTTGAGGTTCGAGGAACCTTTACATATAACAACTCATATCTTTCTATACAAAACAAAAAAAAATGCGAAACTTGGAATCTGTACTATCCCCGGCCCTCTCAGAAATAAAAAGAATCGAGTACTAAAGAAAAATCGCGATTGGGGATGAACAAAACTACTTGTTTGTTTTGTTACGGCAATAGCACTTAGTAAAGTCAAACCAACGAATGGTTTAGGTTTCGCTACAAAAAAGGTTTGTTTTAGAGCAAACCTACACCACATAACATAATGAAAGATACCACAAAGTGGTAGAATCAACGGAATCATAAATGATATGATCCACATAAAATACTTGTAATCTAATATAGAGGAAATGAAAACTAGATTAAACTAAAATAGAGAATGTCTACACAAAACAAAAATAGAATGTATTAGGGCTATACGGACTCGAACCGTAGACCTTCTCGGTAAAACAGATCAAACTGATTATTATCGAAATGATTCGAACTATTTCAAAGACCCAACATGCATTTTTTTGCATTGGGCTCTTTCATCAACTGATGTAAATATCAGTTAGTCCACCATATTTTATCTTTACAGGAAAATAAGAGGATAATGAGATGGTTCCATGTGCTCTGATTCATTATTTGTATTTTGATACAGGAGCAATACCAAAGTGTTTCAAAGAAGGGTTACCTTGACTTAGGTCTGCCTCCGGCCTGAATCAACCTAAGTGAAATGGAATTTCTATCGCTCCGCTGCAAGAGTCAAATATGAAACTTCATACACCTTAAAGTTCATAGGACGAAAAGAGTTTCTTTTGAGGACCTTATACTCATTATGCCTAGCATTGAATGGACTGGGTATTTACCTTATCAATTATCAAATCAATGGCCGGTTCCATTTGATTGGGCACCTGAATTCGCACCCGAATCGGACCGAACAAAATATTTGTCAGGCTATTGTTCTCTTGTTCCCTCGAATCTATGGAGTAAGACATCGATTTCTCTTTCTCAATAAGAGAAATTATGTGCATTGCATAATGGCTCCCTTGAAAAGCATTGGCGCACGTGTAAACGAGGTGCTCTACCTAACTGAGCTATAGCCCTTGTCATAGATATCTTAACATATGGGTAATCTCTTGTCAAGATGGGTATTCCATGATACTACACGATAGCTCTCTGATCCGTTTTAATGGATTGGTATTGCTTAGAAATGATATTCTACTTATAATCCCCGAAGCGATGGGTCCTTTTTTTGTGATGATAAATAACCTACTTAACTCAGTGGTTAGAGTATTGCTTTCATACGGCGGGAGTCATTGGTTCAAATCCAATAGTAGGTAAGGTAGAACTTATTAGATACCAGAGTCGGTGGTATCTAATAAGTTTTTCTATCCATCTTCTTTTTTTCGTTGTATAATCAGATTAGACTTTATTGTGTTTTTCTGGCGGAATCCAAATGCGATGTATAGTATAAAAAAGAAGTTCTAACGAACTTCTTTTTTATTTTTATTTTATGTATGTATTTGTTTGTTTACTAGTAGGAAATAACACTGATGGCCTCTACTCGTGTCCTAGCTCGTCTGAGAGCGAGATTTGCCTCAATTGCTTGTCTCTTGCCCTGAGCTCTACTCAAGTTAGCTTCAGCTATTTCAAGGGCTTGTTGAGCTTCTTGCGGATCAATGTCGGTACTCATCTCCGCATCATTTCCTAAAATGGTGATCTCATTATTACTTATTCTAGCAAAACCGCCCATCAAAGCCACCGTTAACCATTGGTCGTTGGGGCGTATTCTCAAAAGACCTATATCCACAGCTGTGGCAATGGGGGCGTGGTTTGGTAATACGCCAATTTGTCCACTATTAGTAGATAAAATGATTTCTTTCACTTTGGAATCCCAAATAATTCGATTAGGAGTCAGTACACAAAGATTTAAGGTCATTTCTTCAATTTGCTCTCCACTTCTAAGTTCATAGCTTTCGCGGTAGCTTCATCGATGTTACCCACCAAATAAAAGGCCTGCTCG